TAGCATTATCGATTAAAAATGTATTTTCTAGCATTTGACCGCGTACCATTGAAGGCGTTAGCCGCACGCTTGAACGATAACCCAGAAAGTAAAGGGAATGATTGGATAATTGGTTTATATAAATCCTTCCTGGTTGAGACCACAGGTAAAAATAAGATTTCCAGAAATTGACAAAGTAAGATTTCCATTTATTCATCAAAAGAAACGTCCCTTTTGAAGCAAGAATTGATTTTCCTTGATACCTAACATAATGCATGAAAGAATCTTTGAATAACCATAAATTCGCTTGAAAAGCCCTGCCAAATACTTCTGAAAGATGCTCTATTTTTCCATAGAAATCTATTCGTTCAATAAGGGCTCCAGAAGATGTTGATCGTAAGTGAGAAGATTGGTTACGGAGAAAGAGGAAGCCAGATTCATATTCACATACATAAGAAGTATATAGGAAGAAGAATAGTCTGTGATTTCTTTTTGAAAAAGAAGAACCGGCTTTCTTTGAATTTGAAGTAATAAAACTATCCCAATTATGACAAAAGAATCTTAATAAATGCAAAGAGGAAGCATCTTTTATCCAATAGCGAATAGCCTGAACCAAGATTTCCAGATGAGCTGGGTAAGGTATTAGTATATCTAATACATAATTTAAATGTGAAAAGTTGTCCTCTAAAAAAGAAAATATTGAATGAATTGATCGTAAATTATCGGATTTAACTACCCCTTTCCTTTCTAGGGAAGATATTAATCGCAGAGACAATGGAATTTCCATAATGGTTGAAAAAACTTCTGACATTACTTGCAAATAAAAATTATTGTTGTGTCCCAAAAATGGAATCTGTTTAGAATCATTAACAGAAAGAATCAAATGGTTCTGTTGATACATTCGAATGATTAAACGTTTCACAATTAGTAAACTGGATTTATTGTCATAACCTGCATTTTCCAACAAAATCGATCCGTTTAAACCATGATCATGAGCAAGTACATAAATATACTCCTGAAAGATAAGTGGATATAAGAAGTAGTTAGATCTATCTAGCCCTAAATACCTTTGGAATTTATCCATTTGAAATTCTATTGAAATGAAAGGTAGAGGATTTTGGGGGTTATAAATGATACATAGTGCGATACAGTCAAAACAAGGTATTATAGTACAAACCGAATAGATACCTCGGATACAGATAAACTTATCAACAGATTCTCTATCCTCTCTTTTTCCATTTAAAATTAAGTATTTATGTATAGGATAACAAGATGATTAGAAATCCTTTATTTTTTTTCAACCCAATCGCTCTTTTGATTTTGGAAATTTTTTTATCAATATACTGTTTCTTATACACATACTTCTCCGTTATGGAATGGAGAGTGGTAATATTTAGGATTCATTAAAAAATAAAGAATACATTCCTGGGAGAAAGCCTTCCCGTATTGGGCACTAATATTTTTTTAACGTCTAATTAGATCGGGTAATCATTCAAATTAAGAACGGAAGCTCGTTGCTTTTTCTTTCCCTATAAACAAAATGAAATGAATTGAAGCCGTGGGGCCCTATCCATTTATTAATTCGACCCAACTTGAAATTGACTTCTATTTTCTACCTTTGAATAAATTCAATATTTAAATTTGTATTGAGCCAGAAAGAATAAAATATTCTCAGAACTCTTAATTGATACGACATGCTATTTTTTCCATTCATTCCCTTTCAGGATCAGTCGTGGTCTTCCAAACTTTACCGATGGTATGGATGAATCCCTCGCTTCATCTAAATGTGTAAAAGATCCTAGCCGCACTTAAAAGCCGAGTACTCTACCGTTGAGTTAGCAACCCAAATAGAAAAAGGGTATGTAGATACAATCAGAATAAAACAAAATGATTAAAGCAAAGCATTAATCTATGAAATAAAAAAAGAGAAAAAAATTTTTATAATCTATTTGGAACATAAAAATGACTAAATTAGATGAAAAAATCAAAAATTTCCAGCTAAAAAAAGAAAGAATGTAAAAAATGCTGGACCACCCCCTATTTCTATGCTATCCACTTTTTCAATAAAAAATCCAAGTAGCAAAGCTAATCCAACGAACCCATCATTTGAATCAACAGGTAAAAAAGAAAATCTATGGGACGGAAATAAAGAGAGCTGCTTATCACGATGAATTATATTTGTTCAATACAATATTGTCAATATAATAAATAAAGGTTAATAAAAGAATACGATGAAAAAATACAAGAACTAAAATTGAAATCATAGTAAAAAAACTTGTGTTGTATTGGCACTGCATATATACTAAAATTTTTAGTTTAGATGGAGAATAAATAAAGAAAAAGTAGAAAAAGAATTTATGCAATCAATAGTGTATTGAATCCATATATAATAAGTTGAATAAAGAACTTCGATTCCTTGTTTCTTACTTGGTATTAGAGTTCGAATGAAAACCACCCGATTGCAGGTAATGCCAGAATTTTCTATTTTGTAAGGATCCATTAAATAAGGTTTCCTTAGAAAAAGATTCTATAAAAGCAATGATAAGATAAATAGATACGAATAGAGCAAGAAAAAAAGGAAATAAAAAAACATAGTATAGAAAAGATATCCAAAATGATATAGAAATCACTATCCTATCCCTCGTTTTTATTTCCTTAATTTAATTGAATTTCGTTTGATTAAGGTAAAGTTCCTTAAAAACCTCTGCCTTTTTAAAAATATCCTGAACAGTTCCTGTAGGCCGAGCGCCTTTTTCAAGGAAATAGAGAATAGCGGGAACGTTTAAAGAAGTTTGATTCTTGATAGGATCATAAAAACCCACTTTCCGAATATCTCTTCCTTCTCTTCGAGATCGAACATCAATTGCAACGATTCGATAGACGGCTCATCGGGATAGATGTAGATGAAAAAGAACTCCCCCCCCCCCTAGAACCGTATAAGAAGTTTTCTCCTCGTACGGCTCGATAAAAAATGATTCGAAGTTTTGTCTATGGATAAAATGAAAATAAATAGGAAAAGAATCCGTAAAATCAACATTTAACTCATAGTCATTTTTTTTTTTAGCTTACTTCCTGAAAAAAAAATCATTTGTACTCATAACTCAAGTTCAATAATTCTAAAATATCTTAAATAAATTAAGATTTTTATTTTTTTGAGTGGTCTTTAACCCCCCTTTTTTCGTCTCGTTTACAATATATTTAGATTTTTTATTTGGATCCGTGAGACAATTGAAGTGGTGTTTCCTTGTTCTGGGATCCTTTATCTTGATTTTAAATCATTGGGTTTAGACATTACTTCGGTGCTTCTTAATCCTTTCAAAATGGTAGCAACATACCCCTTTTGTGATTTCTTTCTATCAAAGAATCATACTGATGGTTGATTCGTGCACGATACACTGTGGATCGAAAAAGTTTTAGCCGTTCCAACAATTTTTTGAATTTCAAATTTGCTCGAATCGGATCCTTTCAATTTCTATATCAAAGATATACTTACGAAGTTGTTCCAATTTATTGATTGGCATTAACCCTAGATCGTTGCCCCTAAGAAATTAATCCATACTTTCTACTCGAGCTCCATCACGAACTATTTACATTACAACCCACTAAATAAAAAATAAAAAAAGAAGGGTTCTAGTAGAATAGAAAAACGACGTCGAGCCAAGAGCACCTTCATTCCTATATAAAATATAAAATGGTGGATGTAAGAATAAGAATCCACACCGGATCGTGTCCTTCAAGTCGCACGTTGCTTTCTACCACATCGTTTTAAACGAAGTTTTACCATAACATTCCTCTAATTTGGAACCAGTATGGAATTGATTCAATTATGGAATCATGAATAGTCATTGGTTCAGTCGGTACAGAGACATAATCATTATTTGAGTCAAGTTTTACAGTAAAGACTCCATTTGATTATCAGAATAAAGATCCTTTTCTTTTTCTTTTCGAATGGAATTGTCAATGATGTAAAGCAAATAATCTAAATAGATCAAACAATAAAAATCAATATCATTGTTAAATATTTCAATTTGAATATTTTAGGGATGCAAATGATTTTTCACAAAAATAGAAAGACTTTTTGTCACTGAAATAGGATAACAATACATACCTATAGGCTAAGCACTTCCTCTTTTATATGTATTTTCATATTTTGTTTAACCTGAAGTTAAGTCATCTTTCTACAGATCTATGTCCCATCTTATCTTTATCTGGATCACAAAAGTGTTTAGTTACTTTTGCATGTTATTTGAACTCAATTTAGTTCAGTTTGTGAAAAATGAAGATATGATTCCGAAAAGAATCATTCAAAATAAAAAAAGGAAAGAGGAATCAGATTCTATCCAATATTAGACCTTGAAACTGAACCTTGTTCAACAAAAAAGAAGTATTCGGATACAAGGTATATGCTCTGGGACGGAAGGATTCGAACCTCCGAATAGCGGGACCAAAACCCGTTGCCTTACCACTTGGCTACGCCCCATTTCTATTTTTATTGGACCTAATACTAATAAAGAATAATATTGGTATTAAGTGTTCGTCAATTCCAGTCCAACTATCTATATAAAATCTTTCTTCTTTATATAATTTATTATAGATTCGTTGCTAGGATTTTGACATGTGTATATCTAGAATTCAACTGAATTTATTGATCATTACATATAATTCAATTAAGATATTGTATGAAAGTATGTTTTCTTCTATTCTCCTTTGAGAATTGGAGGATTTTTGATTGAGTGGAAAAAGAAGGATTTTTTTGTCTACCTTACTTTCTTCATTTTTCCTTATATCAAAAACTCAATCAAAATGCAATTATCTCGACGAAAAAAAAATGTCTGTTATGCTTAATATCTTTAGTTTGATCTGTCTTAATTCTGCCCTTTATCCGAGTAGTCTTTTCTTCGCCAAATTGCCCGAAGCCTATGCTTTTTTGAATCCAATCGTAGATGTTATGCCAGTCATACCCCTGTTCTTTTTTCTTTTAGCCTTTGTTTGGCAAGCTGCTGTAAGTTTTCGATAAGATCTTTAATAGTATCCTAGAAAATTCATGGAAAATTCATGATTTATTCGATAAAAATGATAACAATTTATAAGATTAAATAAGTTTGACAGTATGAACCTTCAATTCAAACATTGAAATTCTCGGATAGCCGCGAGAAACTCGGCTCGCCCCATTTCCCGATTTTCATCATTTTTCCGGCGAAAGACTTTATTAGGTTAGGGTCGCTTACAATATCTAATTGTGGGTATGAAAGTGATTTGTGGTAATCAAAGACTCTTATTAAAAATTTAAACTTCATTTGAATTTCTGAACATTCTTTTCTATTTCTAGAATTCATTTCTTGGTATCAAAATAGGATATGTGATATAAAAATGGAGGATCTATTATCTTTTCTCGTTTTTCTTTTTCAAAAAATGATCTTGGAGGTTGTGTAATGCTTACTCTCAAACTTTTCGTTTACACAGTAGTAATATTCTTTGTTTCTCTATTCATCTTTGGATTCCTATCCAATGATCCAGGACGTAATCCTGGACGTGAAGAATAAAAGAAAAATTTTGTTTTTCTTTCTTGATTTTACAATTTTATTAAGATTTTATTTTAGCTATTCCACACATTTAATTAGGAAAAAAAGAAACAGGGGTTTGCTAAAATTGAAATAAAAAAATAGAAAGTCATCAACAGAAACGGAAAGAGAGGGATTCGAACCCTCGGTACGAATAACTCGTACAACGGATTAGCAATCCGCCGCTTTCGTCCACTCAGCCATCTCTCCCAATTGAAAAAGATAATTACTATGTTACATTACACATCAAGTAAGGATTTAAACAAAGTATTTCTTTCACATTCTTTATCGTTATTATATAATTAGCAATTCTATTTAGATGCTCGAAAGATCCAAATAGAAAGAATAGAAAGATAAATAAAGAAGACCTTCTTGCTTTTATTTTGTTCGAAGTGCCCTTTTGGCCTGGCCCGGCCAATACCCAGCCGGGCCTTTTTTGTTCCAAAAAATTCCCTTTCTTTTTTATTTATAGGCAACATACTCTAAATAGCCAATTTGGTATCTGTGTAAAAATTTCCGTTCTGGGGTTTACATATACTTATCATTTTTGTTATAATGGAATTTGAGAAGGATTTTTGATTCAAAAGAATCAATTAAGTATATATCAATTTGTATTTTCTTATGTCATTAGGCAAACCAAATTTTAGATTCAAATCCAAGAATCATTCAGGAATTCTAAGTCAACGAATAGTTAATGGTTCCCGTTTGTCATAAAAATTGGTTTTTTTTGAGTAAAAATATAAATTTTATTTTTCAATAGAAAAGTGAGGGGAAACTTTTTGGCATTGTTTGTTTTGAGATACTATACAATCAATCGAAGGGGCAGATCAAATACAATCAAAAGGGGAAAAAGGGTTTCTTTTCTCATTTTTAAAAATTTAGAAAAAGGATTAAAAAGGGGATGCAAATACAATAAACTACAATTTAGTAATCCAACCCAAAAAGGTAAATTTTGATCCTATTGTGTATCGTTTTGGCGGCATGGCCGAGTGGTAAGGCGGGGGACTGCAAATCCTTTTTCCCCAGTTCAAATCCGGGTGCCGCCTCATCAACAAACGAATCGAAATCTCTTATTCTGTTCTGCTGATATAACTCAACCAAATTTTACCCATCAGAACAGAATAAGGGGACTGTTAATACTTGGTTGATTCTAAACATCCGTTCTGGGGATTTTATCTTTGAATCCAAAATTCAAAGAAAGATTCTGATGGATAATTTACTTTTTTATAGAAAATCAAAATATTTTTTTGAAACCCCTCGTAAATAGTATAATATACTATTTCTCAACTCCTTCAGAGAGACAATCGGGAAAGGGTACGTATTAGATCAAATAAGAAAAAGTTTGTAATACATAGCAATTGATCTATTTTTACTTTGAAGGGCAAGAAAAAAAGAATGGACCCTCTTATTTTATTACTAGATGTTCCATTAGTAACATTCCTTTGTAGTGTGATTTTTTTTTACTTGTGTTTAGTCTTTCTCGATTAGAAATAGGAATTTTTGAAATGGATTTATTTGATTGGTTCATCAATAGTGTTCGGACAGAATCCCCTTTTGACTCTGGACCATTCATTCTACTATTATTAGTGAACAATAATGGAATAATTCTATCATATAGATAAGGGACATAATTCACATGGATATAGTAAGTCTCGCTTGGGCTGCTTTAATGGTAGTCTTTACATTTTCCCTTTCACTCGTAGTATGGGGAAGAAGTGGACTTTAGAAACACTCCAAACGGTATCAATTGTTTTATAGATCGTTCTGCAACGCATTTTTAATTTGAATTGAAATCATTTTCAAATAAAAATCTCTTCATTTCGAAATTCCATTGGATTCTAGTGGAGAACTGTATTCTATAACAGTAAAACAATTATTTCAGATTGATCGGAATAAAATAAATAGATGTATCAAAGAAATAGAATTGGGTCCTACGTCAATTCCATATATGGATTAATAACTACATATATTGAAGATAGAAGCTAATATAGTATACCAACTTTATTAGAAACAATTTTATACACTAATATAATATAACACTAATAGAGAGTATGGTAAGTAAGAAATCAATTTCTTACTTACCATACTCTCGGATCTCATAGAATATCGCCGATTATAGCCCGTTGATTTCATTTAAGACGCAAAAATAGAATACTTTTCATTTGATTTCTTCAACTATTGATAAGAATTCAGAAGTCAAGTTTCATTTAAAGTAATTAATCATTTTGACTGACTGTTTTTACGTAAATTATAAGTAGAAAAGCAGTAGGAACTAAAATGAACAGTGCAGTAGCAATAAATGCAAGAATATTTACTTCCATAATCTCATCGTTTTTTTATTTCACAATAACTCGGGATTTAATCCCATAGAGATGATAAATCTTTCACCTGTCAATTCAATGAATGCATTACCTATCGATGATCTTGAATCGGATCAATATCATGAATAACAATATCTGAGCTATTAAATTAATTCGTCGTCGAGAATTGAATAGTATAACATACGAACATCTTTTATCCATACCGAATCCAATCTTGGATTCCCGGACCAATCAAAAAATCCTTTACTTTATTTATCCTTATTTTCTGTTCTTTCTTTTCTATAACCTACCTTAGGTCTTCCTTATAGAACCATCAAACTAAACGAAATCTAACCACCCGTCTGAACTACAAAACCCCAACAAACAATACAAGCGAAGTGGAAAAATAGAGGAATTAGATTCTAAATTTTAATGATCTAAATTTATTTGGAAGACAAAGAAGTATGAGAAAGATGAGTCCGGGAGAAAAGATGGAATATTCGATAAACTTAACTATTTTAGTTATTTTCATTTTAGTTTAGGGTTTGTTCTTTATTTGACAGAATCCTGAAAAAGGAAACCCCTTCGGAATTCAATTATACTCTCTATCCCTTCTTTCACAGAAAGTGGAGAGGCGAATTGATGTACTTATTGGATCCGTCGGGACTGACGGGGCTCGAACCCGCAACGTCCGCCTTGACAGGGCGGTGCTCTTGCCTATTGAACTACAATCCCAGGGAAATAAGAAAAGATCTAGCAGAAATTTTTGATTCTTTTTTATTCTCTCGTATCAGGTATTTCTTAATAACAAGAGTGTTCTAGCATCTGATAGTAGATTGACAAATTGTTGGGCCGAGCTGGATTTGAACCAGCGTAGACATATTGTCAACGAATTTACAGTCCGTCCCCATTAACCACTCGGGCATCGACCCAACGCCTAATTCATTTTAGACGTTCCATAATCAACTTCCTTTTGTCTCCCAGGCAGATTTGACAAATACATATCACTTGATCTAAAATACAAAGTCCCGCTGAGTAGACTATTAGAAGGACTTGACAAATATGGATCACTTGATAGAAAATCCCACTCCTATAGTCGTCTTGAGTCTTGGTACACCCCTAGAGGGACTTGAACCCTCGTTTTCTCCGTGAAAGAGAGAGGTCGTAACCACTGGACCATAGGGGCCTATGGCCACCTTAATTCATAAATCAACTAGAAATAATAGGTCCCGGCCACCTTTAGGAAATAAAAAAGCACTAGAAATACAATAGGTAATAAGAAAAATACCATAGGTAATTAATGCCTAAGGCCACCTTAACTTAATATAACTCAGACCGAGAGCCGCCTTTAGGAGATGAATAGGAGATGCCGAAAAATTCGTTAACTATTCTGGAGGTTAATGGTAATCAAACTTTACCATTAAATTAAAACCTTGAAACTTGATTTCATTGGTCTTTCTCGTCTTTATCTCTCTCATTCACAAAGGGTTCTGCGTTGGATCCAAGATCCTTTACTCTCCAGTGGATTCAAGGTGCTTTACCAAAATATGATTTGACCACTTAAATTATATTGCGCCCTAAGTCATACTGTCAATTGACGACAGGACAGGAGGGCAGAAGAGAGAAGACGGAAATATAGATTAGGTATATCCGCGCGTTAAAAATACAACATTCATCTAGTTTTCGGGTATTCAATATTCAAGTAGATTAGAATTTCAATACCGTTATACATTATAATATAAGAAACTGAATCAGTTTTGATATTCTAAAAAAAATCCCAAAGCAGAGTAAGCCTAAATGGTAGAATTATGTTTCTAGGACTGTTTTATCAATTCCGTTCCAGTTACATCTCTTCAAATTCAAATAAGTTCAGTATCAATTTTTATTTCACCTATCTCATAGATTCCAGTCAAAGATTCATAGAATCGAAATTCCACCATTGCTAGATCTATAGGATTTTCTTTGATGGATAATGAGCCAGCCAAAATGGTATTTTTTTCTATTCTATATGGATGAATATAAATAACTGACAATTTCAAAATAATCCGGGATAGACACAATGTCCACGATACCTGGATTTAATCAGATACAATTTGAAGGATTTTGTAGGTTCATTGATCAGGGTTTGGCAGAAGAGCTTTCTAAGTTTCCAAAAATTGA